TCACGTATAAAATCATATATACCAGGCTGGCTTGAATACTTTCAAAAGACCCAATCTCCATCCCCCAAAGTATAAACCCCATATGTCCTATCCCACTATAGGCTAGTAGGCGTTTGATTTTTGTTTGATTTAAAGCCCCAATGGCGCCCACGATCATTGAAAATACAGCACCAATCAATAATATGTTTACTGCCGGGCCAATTGAAACTAAGATAGAAAATATGGCTACCTTAGGCACAGTCGCCAACAAAGCGGTGGTCGTGGTCGGCGCACCGTCATATACGTCGGGGGCCCACATATGGAATGGGGCAGCCGACAGCTTAAACAACAGGGCCACTGTAATCAGTAGGCCTCCCATCGGGGGCATGGCACCCCCGGGAGCCTGGCCGAGTACCAGATCGGTACAGGGCACACTGGTCCCCCCCGTCAATCCGCACATCATGGCACATCCAAACAAGAATAACCCCGAGGAAAGTGCCCCCAGCACAAAGTATTTTAAGCCTGATTCGGCGCTATGGCCGGACCCCCTCTTTTGGGCGGCTAGTATAAATAAGGAAAGGGTAGGCAGCTCAATGGCTAAATAGACAGAAAGCCAGTTACTAGACGACACCAAGAGGACGCCCCCTAATGCCACCATTAGGATTAAAATTGGGGTGTTGGCTTCTGCGGGTGAGGTGGCGTGGCCCTGAGGACCACGGGAAAGCCCTCCAGCCCCTGAAGTAGCCATCTCCCTTTGGAGAGGGGGGTCGAGCATCATTAAAACTGCAGTAGCACCGACAAGAACAAGTAATTCAGTGCCTTTCGCCCAACTGTTTATGGTCAATAATCCATTATATCCCCCCCAAGGAATCCAACCCTGTAAAAGCTCAATGGGGAAGAAAAGGCCGGCCCCTTCAGAAAAACTCCATCAGCTTGTAATTAATAACGTTATAATTGAGATTTTTAGGGTCAAACCCTTGACACTATATATTATTAAGCCCAATGTGATTGTACTTAGAAATAAAGGCTCACTCATGTGCATGCAACCCTCCTCAAGACGATCTAACCCTACCCCTCCGGGTTCGATGGGAGGAGGGACCGCCTAGGCTGAACCGCCTCTAATCGGGGACGGCCCCCCCTCCTTAACCGTAGGGGGGCGCCATCGCCCCTTCGGGCGGGGGCTTGGGGTGGCCCCAAGGGGAGGTTCCCCTCCCCTCACTATGTTACGACTTGCTTAACTTCGTAGGGGCCCGTAACCGCCGGAGCCCGTGGGGGCGCGGCGGCGTCCGAACCATCATCCTAAGTTAAGGTGACGGGCGATTTGTGCTAACACCTAGACCATTTCACCGGAACGCTATACTTTCCGATTACTATTAAATTCAACTTTCGGCCATCTTCCAATAGCCTACCGAACTCTCACTTTTGGGTTTCACCTCCCAGGTTTCCCATTGTATAAGAAAATGTAGCGCATATTATCCCCAAACATTGGGACCATAAGACCTGACTTCATCCGCGGCTAATCCTCGGGTTGGGTCCGTTTAAGGTTTCATACACGAACTGACGACGGCCATGCAATACCGGTCCATAAGGATTCCTTGGAATCCTCAAGGATTCAAGTTTGGGTAAGGTATCTCGCGGTTTATCGAATTAAACTACACGCTCCTCTAATCGAAACGGTGAACAGCCAAATTTTTTGAATTTTAATCTTGCGATCGTACTACTCAGGCGGGAGATTGCTGCCTTTCGGGGCTGCATTCGCATTTTCTCCATCGTTTACAGTGTGGACTACCAGGGTCTCTAATCCTGTTTGTTCCCCACACCCTCGTGTTTCAGCCCGTAGCCCGGGGGGCGCCCTAGGGGGCCCCCCCTCCCACCCCGCGGTAAATTGCTTCTGCTTTTGGGGTTCTATTTTCTATCCGCACATTCTACCGCTACAGAAAAATTCCATTTACCACCTTGGGGGGGGTGGGGCAGTCGGCCTACACACCCTTTACGCCCCTTTGCTCATAAAGGCTTGGCCCCTAAGTCTAACCGCGTCTGCTGGCACTTAGTTGGACAGGCCAAGAGGGCGTGTGCTCTCTGTGTCATACTGCCGTATATTGCACAATATTCTCTACTGCTGCCTCGTCCCTGACGGACTTAATGAGCCTTCCCCTTGTTTCAGTGAAAGTGTGACTCCGGGTTGATCGTCACGCATCTTCGGCAGGGTGGGTCTTTAATACCGCCCTCATACCTAATACGTCTCCGGCCCAGCCCCCGGTAAGGGGTGGGGTAGCCGGGTTTCCTCACCTGTACGCGGGCAGACCCCCCCGTAAGGGGGCCTGCACTAGCATGTATTAGAAGGTCCACTTGTCTTCTATTTTCCCCAAAACCAAAGGATTGCAAGGAATCGCCACCCAAAAGCGGGGATAGAGCTGCCCTACCTCGCCCCTTCGGGATGGCGGTTCCCCCTGTAGGGGGCGACGGTCCCATCTTCATAGAAAATTCCTAGGAATCTCCATAGGAGATGGCACAGCCTTAACCATTTTACCTGAAACCGGATCGTGGCCCCCCTATAATCGCCCGCCCCCCCCGGGCCCCCGTGGTGGTGGGGCGGGGGTGCCCCGGAGGGGAGGGGGGGATGGGCCCCCCTAGGGGGGGGCCAAGGACTAATGCAGGGCAATCGTGTCCCCCAAATAGATTACGGTTAGTAAACAAAACACATAGGCCTGAATCACGGCCACTGCCATCTCCAATAAGGTTATAAAGACCATGATTAACAGGGGGAACAAACTAAGGAAGGTCCCAGCAATTAACATATTGAACCCGAATCCGGCTAAAATGGCAAACAACAAATGGCCGGCCGAGAGATTGGCCGCCAAACGAACCCCTAAAGAGATGGCTCTAGAAACGTAACTTATAGTTTCTATCACTACTAACAGGGGGGCTAACGCCAAGGGGGCCCCATCTGGCATTAAAATGCTGAGGAAATTCCATTTAAATTTCCAGAGCCCTCCCAAAGTCACACCTATTACAATAGAAAATGATAGGCCCAACGTGACTACTATATGAACTGTGGGGGTAAACACATAGGGGAATAGGCCCAATACATTCAAAAACACGATGAAGGTAAAAAGGGATATAACAAAGGGGAAATACTTCAACCCTTCCGCCCCTAGATTATCTTTAACTACACCATGGAAATGACTATAAATTGATTCCATAATGGACTGCCATCTATTGGGAATTAATTTAGTTCCCCTAAACAACAATAGGCTAACAACCACCGCTAATATCATCATCATGGATGAATTAGTAAGGGCGACTAAACTCACTATTTTAAATTGATCAAAATAAGCGGCACACATTTTTTTATTTCCTTTCTGTTCAAAGGGACCGTCGCCCCGAAGGGGCGAGGGGATTATATTTTAATACCACCAGGCTTTGGTGCAAGGCTTTCGGGGCGGATTAGTCTAGGTCTTTCCAGATTGTAGCAACCTCTTTCTTCAACCCTGAGCCCCCAGAGGGCCCTTCGGTCGCCCAACCACCCATTACAGATTTCCTTATGAGCCAATTAGTTTTAATAGTAGGTAAAACGGAAGTCACCAATATGGAGAATAATAAAAACATAGTTATTAGGGTCCATCTATATTGAGTTAAATAAGTAGCTACATCTAATTGTGGCATTTTTTTCTTTTTCGGCCCACCCATTCCGAGAATGTTTAGGAGGGTGGCCCACCCCCGCCCGAAAGGCGGTGGCATTAGCCCCTAAGCCAATTTAGGGATTTAACAGCAATAGTCCCTTTTATTCGGTAATAGGCCACCAATATGGCCAAGCCAATAGCGGACTCCGCCGCCGCAACCGTCAAAATCATAATTGTAAAGATTTGTTCAATTAAAAGATCTATTACCACAGAGTTTATTAAAAATAAGAAAGAGGCGGCTAATAATATCAGTTCTATGGACATCAACATTATTATAAGGTGACCTCGGTTGAGGACAATGCCCAACACCCCCAATAATAACAGTAAAATTGCCACTATTATATATTTATAGTACATTGGCGAGTCAAGAGATCTTCATCGAAGATGGGCCCCCCACCCGCCCTTCCCAGAAGGTATTACCTTCTAGCCTAGTATAACTAGGGAAAGGGCGGGAGGGGGGCCCGCAGACCCCCGCCCCCTAGAGGGCAGGGGTGGTAGGGGGTGCCTATTGCGACCCCGACCCCCTTGCGGGGGTGGGCCCATAAACGAAGGGTAGTTCATTATAGGTGTGGGGTTGAGGAGGGGAAGGCTGCACCCACTCTAGGGAAGCCCAACTAGCCCCGCTGTTCTCAATCCAACCAATAAATTTCACCTCTCTGGCATAGGCATCATAAACTATAAACACAAACCACAGTACCCCAACAATGGATATGGTTGACCCCAGGGAGGACACAAGGTTCCAACCAGCAAAACCATCTACAAAGTCGGAGTAACGCCTAGGTAGGCCGGCTAGGCCCAAGAAGTGTTGGGGGAAAAAGGTTAAATTCACCCCGATAAACATTAACCAGAAGTGAATTTTCCCATAAAGTTCATTATAACAATAGCCTGTGATTTTCCCAAACCAATAATAAAACCCGCCAAAAATCGCAAAAATGGCCCCCATGGATAATACATAGTGGAAATGAGCAACCACATAGTATGTATCGTGGAGAACCACGTCTAAAGAACTATTGGCCAAGATTACCCCGGTTAACCCCCCTACAGTAAATAAGAAAACAAACCCTATTGCCCATAGCATAGGGGTGTCCAACCTAAGGGCACCGCCATAAATAGTGGCCAACCAGCTGAAGACCTTAATCCCAGTTGGAACAGCGATTATTAAGGTGGCGGCAGTGAAATAGGCTCTGGTATCTATGTCCATCCCTACTGTAAACATGTGGTGCAATATTTTATAGCCACTCTGGCCCCCGGCCTTAAGGCAAAGTTGGGCCGGGGGCAACGCCCCCCGCATAGGTGGCGAGCGCGCTATACTACTCTACCCCCCCCTTACGGGGGAGGATTGGACTATATCTTCACCTCTAGTGATTTAAGACTTTTATCAACTTATTAAAAAGCATCTGTTGGATATGTTTTGGCCCCTTTAGGGGATACCTGGCTAAATATTTGCTCCACCTTGTACAAGTGTAAGCTAAATATTGATACTGCCCCCGGGGGTTGTTTGACAAAGAGACTCGCCCCGGCAGCAATTTGTTTATTAAATCTAAAACATACCTCTCTTTTCGTGTAACGACAATGCCCCCCACGGCGGTCAATCGACTCCTGGGAGGTGGCGAGGCCCCGAGGGCCACGTGAAAGCCTCCGGCCCCCTCCACAAACCCCGCTAATCAGCTGTTGTTGGGAGTCATGGCGCCTGGGCCCAGATACACAATGTGGGTGCCATATTTATGATTAACAAATTTAATAACTTCCATCAATTGGAGGTTATATTTTAAAGTTATTAGCCTTCCATTGATTAAATTAATAAACTTCAATATCTTGTTGACATCCTCCCCCTTGGAGGACAACACCCAATTGCAATCTCGGAGGCCCCCTCCCACGAGGGCCCCCATACCTACGGCCCCCTTAAACCGATGAAGGGTCCGGGGGCACCCAGCGGGGCTGCTCAAACTAGCTCTGACCCCTTCGCCGACTAACGCTAGAGTCCCCCCGGCCTCAAAAAGGCCGACGGCCCACCATGCCGGTTCCATTGCCACAAGGCTTCTCCTTCTGGCCCCCGAGGGGCCTGCACTAAAGGTTAGTCTAAAATTGTCCCCTTTAGAAAGTCTTAAATCACTAGGGGCCCGACGTGTAGTCTCTGCGACCCCCGGGCCCCCCCCCCCGCAAGGGGGTGGTGGGGCCCGGTTGTCTGCGGGTTGACCCCCCACTAACTTTTTTACTGCGCCCCCGCCCTCGAAGAGGCCAACGGCGGCGTTAGTAGTTAGTGGGCCCCCCCCAGGGGGAGTAGGGGTGTTCCCGCATACAGTCGGGTAATAGCACGGCAGGTTACCCTGCCGGCCGCCCATCTCCAAGCCCACACAATAAAGCCTAATACCCCAATAGATAACATTGCATAGACCATGCCCAAGTATCCAAAAATTTGTTTCTTAGCAGCAAAGGTGGGAATTATTTGGGAGATCATCCCAAAACCAGGCAATATTAGAATATAAACCTCCGGATGGCCAAAAAACCAAAAGAGATGTTGAAACAGAATAGGGTCCCCCCCCCCAGCGGGGTCAAAGAAGGTAGTGTTAAAATTCCTATCTGTCAACAGCATGGTTATGGCCCCGGCCAATACGGGCAAAGATAGTAACAATAAGAAGGCGGTGATTAAGATAGACCACACAAATAGCGGCAATCTATCCAGTGTCATACCCGGAGCCCTCATATTAAATATAGTGGTGATAAAATTCATAGCTCCTAAGATGGAAGAGACCCCGGCCAAGTGGAGGCTAAATATAGCCATGTCCACGGCTCCCCCCGAATGAGCTTGAATGGCGGAAAGGGGCGGATACACAGTCCACCCTGTCCCAACCCCCTGTTCAACAAAGGCTGAGCCCAACAATAGTATTAGGGCGGGGGGCAAGAGCCAGAAACTAATGTTATTTAGTCGCGGGAAGGCCATATCTGGTGCACCGATATATAGCGGCACCAACCAATTCCCAAACCCCCCTATCATCACCGGCATCACCAGGAAAAAGATCATAACAAAGGCATGCGCAGTCACGATTACATTATAAAGATGGTCGTCCCCCAACATAGTTCCGGGGGCAGAAAGTTCTAACCTTATCAACATACTGAAAGCTGTTCCTATCATACCGGCCCCAACACCAAATATTAGATATAACGTGCCGATATCTTTATGATTAGTGGAAAACACCCAACGGCTTAAATATGCACTTACTAAGTTCAATTGCATTCTAATATGGGCAACCGCCGCCCAAAGGGCGGCGGCTCCTTAGCTTTTTAGACTGAAGCCTGGTAACCGAGGTCCTAAGACCCCCACCAATATATACAAATATACAAAAACAACCACACTACATCTACAAAGTGCCAATACCAACTTGAAGCTTCAAATCCAAAATGGTGATGGCGAGTAAATTGATGAGATACTAATCTGGCTAAACAGACGGCCAAAAAAGTAGTCCCTATTATAACATGGAGACCATGGAACCCCGTGGCCACAAAAAAAGTAGATCCATAAACTGAATCCGAAATGGCAAAGGGGGCCTCGTAGTATTCCATTGCTTGTAGCCCGGTAAATATTAGCCCTAAAACCACGGTGGCGGTGAGCCCCCGGATGGCCTCTCCCCTTCGGCCGCTAATTATAGCGTGGTGCGCCCAGGTTACAGTGGCACCCGAGCTGAGTAACACCGCTGTGTTTAATAGGGGTACCGAAAAGGGATTTAACGGGTCAATGCCCTGGGGCGGCCAGACGGCACCGAGTTCAATTGTGGGTGCTAGGCTGCTGTGGAAGAAAGCCCAAAAAAAGGAAAAAAAGAAAAGAACCTCGGAGGCTATAAATAGAAGCATCCCATACTTTAACCCTTGTTTAACCATTAGGGTGTGGTGGCCTTGAAAAGTGGCCTCTCGGATTATATCCCTCCACCAAACTACCATGGTAAATACAATTGTTATTAATCCCATATACATGACCCAGGGTTGACTATAATGAAAATATATGACACTGCCTATAGTGACAAAAAGAGCTCCGCAAGATCCTATGTAAGGCCATGGACTGGGGTCTACTAAATGATAGGGATGATAAACGGTAGATTTCATTTTTACTTATTCTCTATTTTGGGGTTGTGAGGGGGGGGGCTCCGCCCCGGGGGGGGCTTCTCTATCTTCAGGGACAGACTATAAGGCAAGGAACCCCCGCCCGAGGCGGGGATTGCACAGCCCTTAGGAGCCGGCCGCTCGGACGGCATTAAAGACTCACCCTTTTAGAAGGCCCCCCCATAAGGTCGATGGCCTCTCCATCCTTATGCCTCCGCCCTCCCAGAAGGAGATTGCACAGCCTTCTGGCCTAGCTTTAGCTAGGGAAAGGGCGAGGGCTCCTTGCAACCGCCACCCCTTCGGGGCGTGGGTTGCTTGTCAACCAATTTTCAAAATGACCCAAAAGGGGAGTTAGAACTAAAAAGTAAGAAAAATAAAAAATCGAAGCTAGTTGCCCAATTACTATAAAAGGCTCCTCAACAGGTTGTGACCCAATCCAAGTAAGAAGTAAGAAGTCGGCCGCGAAAAACCAAAAGGCAAGTCGTGCCAAGGGCCGGAAGGTCAAGCCTCGAAATCGGCTACTATGGAGCCATGGCATTAAAAATAATATCAAAAAACTAGAGAACATGGCAATTACCCCCCCTAACTTATTGGGAATTGAACGCAATATGGCATAAGCGAACAAAAAGTACCACTCTGGTTGAATATGGACGGGAGTTACCAAGGGGTTGGCCTGGATGAAATTTTCCGGGTCCCCTAACAAATTGGGGGCGATGTACACAATGGCACTCAATATCACCGCCAATGCGACTATACCATACCAATCCTTAGAGGTATAATAAACGTGGAAGGAGACTTTATCGATGTCAGATTTAACCCCGATAGGATTATTAGATCCCTCAACATGTAAACATATCAAGTGGACCATGGCCAAAGCCGCTAGAACAAAAGGGAATAGGTAATGGAGGCTGAAGAACCGATTAAGTGTGGCATTAGAAACACTAAATCCTCCCCAAACCCATTGGACAATATCTGTCCCGATATAAGGGATGGCTGACAGTAAGTTAGTAATTACCGTGGCGCCCCAGAAAGACATTTGGCCCCAAGGTAAAACGTATCCGATAAAAGCTGTGGCCATCATCAATACATATATTATAACACCAACATTCCAAACCGCAGTTCGTGAATAGCTCCCATAATACAATCCCCTACCTATATGAAGATAGACGCATAGGAAAAACATGGAGGCCCCATTGGCATGTAAGTATCTTAGTAAAAATCCATAATTAACATCGCGCATAATGTGGCCGACGGAGGCGAAGGCCAAACTTACATCTGCGCAATAGTGCATTGACAGAAAAATCCCTGTTATTATTTGTATGCCCAAGCATGCCCCCAATAAAGAACCAAAGTTCCACATATAAGAAATATTGGAGGGGCTTGGCAAATCAATAATTAAACCATTTATAATAGATAGGACGGGGTTCTCTTTCCTTAGTTGCATGGGGGGGCCCCCCAGAATTGAACTGGGGGGCCTCAAGTAACCCACGGCCCCTCGTGGACCGCAGGTGCCATCAGCCCCGCCATCCGCCCTAAGGAACCCTGCTCTTGGGTTCGAAGGGCCGATGGGAACCCCTCCGGCTGCAAGGGGCGGGGCTTGAAGTTACGCGCCCTCGGGGGCGCGGTTAGTCTGAAGGAAGATATCTTGTTTCTTGGCAGTGGCCCCTATCTCCTCCCCTATTTCTTGAGTTAATACTATGGCCCCAATCATGGCCACCAGTAATATAAAACTGGCTAGAATGAATAAATAGTAGTAATCGGTATATAGCAACCGCCCAATGGCTTCGATGTTGTGGCACTTTATTAAAAACCAAGGATTGGCCATATTCCAATTGCCCCCCAGTTCACTTGCGTAACCGGAGGTCGCAGCCCCAAAAGGGCCCGCCAGAGCATAGTGGCCCCCCATTATGAGCCAACTGGAGGCAATTTCCGAAAAGAAAAGTGTCCCAATGGCCAACCCAACGGGAACATAGTTTGTCATATCTGTCTCGCCCCCCAACCGGTAGGCGGGGGGGAAGTCAGTTAAATTCAACATCATAATAACAAACAAAAAAAGAATAGCAATAGCGCCCACATAAACGATTAAAAACATTAAGGCGATAAAATCCACCCCCAATAAAATAAAGAGGGCTGAAGAACTTGTAAAAGCAGCTACCAACCAAAAAACTGAGTGGACCGGATTAAGCGCCGATATGACCATTATTCCAGAAGCGATCGCCCCAAATGACAATGTGTAGAAGCAAGCTCAAGTCATCGTTAGGCCCCTCCAGGACTAAACATTAGGGCATTTTTCACAGGCTCTATAATCACAGAGGGCAGTACCCCCAAGAAAAAAATTAGAATTACTAAGGGGGCCATGGCCCAGGCCTCGCGCCTGTTTAAATCCCTGGGGAAGAGTTGGTAATTGGAAGCGTCCCCAAAACAAATTCGATTGTACAAATAAAGGGAATACGCGGCCGACAAAACCATGCCCGATGCGGCCAAAACCCCAATTACTAGACTATACTCAAAGGCGGCTAACAAAGAAAAAAATTCCCCCACAAAATTACAACTTAAAGGGATGGCCATATTAGTTAGTGTCAATACCAACATCATGGTCGCAAAAATGGGCATTGTAATAGTAATCCCCCGATAATACTTTATAAGACGAGTGTGGTGGCGCTCATATAAAAAAGTGACCGCAATAAAGAGGGAGGAACTAACAATGCCATGGGCCAACATTAAAAATACAGCCGCGACCAAGCCCTCTATTGTATGGGTGAATAGGCCCAAAGTAACCAGGCCCATGTGTGCCACGGAAGAATAGGCAATTAGTCGCTTAAAATCTACTTGCCGACAAGTTGTCAGGCTCCCATATACAATGGCTATCCCACTCAACGTTATTATTAGAGGGGCAAAATATTCAGAAGCGGCGGGCAAAAGGGGCCAAGAAAACCTCAAAAACCCATAACCCCCCAATTTTAATAGTACCCCCGCTAGTATGACTGAACCCGAGACGGGAGCCTCAACATGGGCCTGAGGCAACCAAATATGGAAAGGCACCTTGGGGATTTTTACCGCCAAACTGAGAAAAAACCCAGCAAATATCCACTTTTGGGTTGATTCGGGCAGTTTAATGTTTAATAATGTCTGGTAATCTGTTGTGCCGGCTATATCATACAGTTGAAAGATCCCCAAGAGCATAAACACCGACCCTATTAAAGTATAAAAGAAGAAATAATAGGAAGCTCGCACTTTTTCTTCCCTTGAGCCCCAGATCCCGATCAAAAGGAACATGGGAATTAATATCCCCTCAAACAAAATATAAAATAACAATAGGTCAAGTGCGGAAAACACTCCCATCAATAAAATCTCCAAAAATAGCAAGCACAACAAGAATTCTTTCAATAAATATTTAATAGAATTTCAACTTATTAAAATGCAGATGGGGATTAACAATGCAGTTAAAATAAAAAAAAACAAGGAAATCCCGTCCACCGCTAAAACGATCGGCCCCCATTGGAAATTTAAGGCCGGAGAAACTATCCACTCTGTTTGGTTTATGGTTTGAAATTGGCCCCCCGAATCAAAGGCCCCCCATAAAACCAAAGTGGCAGCTAAAGTCGCCAAGGACCACTCTAGGGCGGCTCTTTTTAGTCGAGCGTCGTTGTCTGATGGAATTCTTATCACGCTAATTATCCCCAAAATAAGTAAAAGAAAAATTAAGCCCAGCCAATTCTTGGGGGAAACCATAATCTGGTCAATCTCCCGCCCGCCCTAGCGTCGCCCCGAAGGGGCGAGACTAGGCCAGAAGGCCTTGCCTTCTGGGATGGGCGGCATTGCCACCGATCAGGGGAGGTAGATCACAATCACCGCCGCCCGAAGGCGGGGGTTGCAAGGAATCTTCATCAAAGATTGCCCAGGAATCCCCGGGGATTGCATTTATGATCTACCCCCCTCTATCTTCTATAATGGCCGCCATAGCCATGGTGGCCCTCGTGAGAGGGGGGCCCCGCGGGGCCCCCGCGGGCTTAGGGGGTTGCAAGGCTAGAAGGCAAGGAATCCCCGCCTTCCGGCGGCAATTGCACAGCCTTAGGAACCGTCCGCTCGGACGGTGGGGCCCCTTTGGACCCTACGGTTCCCAAGACTGTCCCTTCTAGGAACTGGACTGTAGGGAGAGTACCCAATTTATATATTTATTTAAAGAAACCGCCTCCACCACTATGGGCATAAAAGAATGGTTGGCGCCACAAATTTCAGAGCATTGGCCATAAAAAGTGCCGGGCCTTTTTACAAAGAAACTAGTTTGATTCAATCTGCCTGGAACTGCATCCATCTTTATGGCTAAAGAGGGAACTGCAAATGAATGCAAAACGTCCGCCCCGGTAACTAATACTCGAATATGTGTGTTAATAGGAACGACAAGCCTGTTGTCCACCTCTAACAATCTAAAATCACCAGTATTTAAATCCGAAGTCGGGACCATATAGGAGTCAAATTCTAATGTTTCCGCCCGATAGTCTGAGTATTCATAGGACCAGTACCATTGATGGCCTATCGCCTTAATGGTTAAAGCAGGGTCCATTATCTCATCCATTAAATATAGTAACTTTAAAGAGGGAAAGGCCAGGAAAACTAATAGAATTGCCGGAATTATGGTCCAAATTATTTCTAATAAGGTACCGTCAACAAGGTATCTGTGGTAAGATTTCCCACTCAGAGCCTTAACGATTAACCATAATACCGTTGTAATAATAATGACCAATATAAACATGATCTGATCATGAAAAAAGATTATTTCTTCCATCACCGGGTGGGCAGCATCTTGAAAGCCTAATTGCCAAGGCTCCGGCAGGTCTCTCTCCCCAAAGGGGATAATGCTAAGTAATAGGCGGCTTAATGTTGTCATTTTCTAGGGGGGGCCCCTCCCACTGCGCCGGGAACGGTTCCCGGGGGTTCCCCAATTTGGACGGGGGCCCCCCTACTGCCGCCCCTTTAGGGCGGCACCATCCGTTCGGACAATTGAAGATGGGGGGCCCATGCCCCAATTTGCGGCGCCCCTTGCTATGGTGGCTGCCGCTGGGGACATGCAGGGGGGGCGGGACTTGAACCCACACTTTTAGCTTTGAAGGCCAACGGTCTACCTTAACCTACCCCCCCATACAACGACCCCCCCCCCCACGGGGGATGAGGGGGAGTCGAAAATTAGTAAAGGGGCCAAACGGTTCCCCAAATAAACACCGCGGCACCAATTAATATAATTAGGGCATAATTAAAAACTAAACCGGATTGTAAATTGCTAATCCCTTGAGTTAATTGGATCATTCGGTCTGATATTCCCTTGGGGCCGATCAATTCCAACACCCCCTTATCTAGGACCCGGTACGAAATTAGATGGCCCAATCCCCACACATTTCTTACCAAGAAATAGTTTATGATGTAATTGAACTGCCAAGCAGAATATAAAAAAGCATAACTGGCCAAACTAATGGCGGGGGTTGGCACACTAAATGCGCGGGTGGAGCAATGATAAAGCACAAAAGCCGAGGTTGCCCCTAAAAGGCTAAAAATTACAGGCAGCAATTTGATAGAAATAGGGATAATGGGGGGGAGTGTAGCCTGAAAGGACCAAAGTACCTCTTTGGTTAAATAGCCCACGAAAATACTCCCCAAAGCCAACAATACTAGGGGCAAAGTTAAGTTCCAAGAGCCCTCATGGGCCTGCATGAAAACTTCTTTCTTTGAGCTTGTGTCGGCAATAAAGGTCAAATAGATTAATCGAATTGAATAAAAAGCCGTTAATAGTGCGGAAAAGACCACCAACCAATGGGCAAAGGCTAAATAATATTGATCGTAAGCTAGCTCCAAAATTAGATCTTTAGAATAAAAGCCCGTTAAATAAGGGAAGCCCATTAAAGAGAGGGAACCGATGGCCATCATAGTATAAGTAAAGGGGGTGGATTTTATTAGCCCCCCCATTTTCCTCATGTCTTGTTCATCGGCCATGGCATGGATGACAGACCCGGCACTTAAAAACAGTAAAGCCTTAAAAAAGGCGTGGTTCATTAAGTGAAATAAACTTATGGAGTAATGGGAAATCCCACAGGCCACCACCATGTACCCCAATTGACTACAGGTCGAATAAGCAATTACTTTTTTTAGGTCATTTTGAACCAACCCAATCGTGGCAGTAAAAAACGCGGTCATGGACCCCACGACGGTCACTACCATCAGAGCCAATGGCGCTAGTTCCAACAGAGGGGCGGACCGAATTAATAAAAAAACACCCGCCGTAACCATGGTGGCGGCGTGAATTAGGGCGGATACCGGAGTTGGTATAATAATTGGCCGAAGGCCCCTCCCCCGGATGGGGGGGGGCGGCGGCGGGACATCCCGCCGCCTCGGCACGCCGCCACTCCCGTGGCGGATGGGACTTTATCTTCCACTTTACAACTTGCCTACCTTGCGACAACCGTCCGAGCGGACGGCGTCACCATTCCTTGTGACTCGACAATCGACTGCCGATAATCATGATCCATGATGCCAGCCATTTATGGCTGGGATTCTTATAATCCCTATTTGGGATTATTCTTATTGACTGTTAATGATCTACTCCCACTCTAGCCCACCCTTTATCCACTCATAGATTAGGCCGAGGGTGAGAATGACCAAAAACACCACCATGGTTCAAAACCCAAAAGGAGAAATTTGATTATATATTATACTCCAAGGGAAAAGGAAAGAAATTTCCAAATCAAAAATTAAAAACAAAATACCAATTAAGAAAAACCGGACCGAAAAGGGGCGCCCGGGGGCCCCGAAGGCATCAAACCCACATTCGTAAGCGGAGACTTTCTCCCGGTCCGGCTGCTTCACCCCTAAAACATAAGAGGCGCCGGAAATAATGGCGGAAAGAATTACACTAAAAATTAATAAAACTAAAATCCCATAAAACTCCGTGTACATTCTCAAGTGAAGGTCTCGACATTCTCAAGGGAATGGTTCGACATTCTCGAGGGAATAGAGGATGAGCCCATCATCCATTCCCTTCCCAGCATACTATGCTGGCCTCCATAGGAGGGGCTTTTTCTTTGCTCTTTCCCTTTGAACAGAAAGGAAATAGGAAAGGAAATAAAAACTTCATAACTAACTATTCCTTGCAATCCATTCTGCCGTTGGGCCCGGTATGATAGGAACAGCCATAGGAACCCTCGCCCCGGCGGGGCGACGGTTCCCTGTCCTTTTTAGGAGCACCAACTGGGGGGTAGACCATTAAAACCCAATAAAACGCCGGCAACCAAAATAACTAAAGCTAAACTTAGAGGCAAATAAGATTTCCATAATAATGCCATCAATTGATCATACCGCATTCTAGGGAAGGAGGCCCTTATCCAAATAAACAAGAAAATTATAAAAGCGGTTTTTATACCAAACCATCAGGCCCCTCCTTTTCCCAATAGACCTCCAAGAGGGAAAAACGCGATTGGTGAAAGCCACCCCCCCAAAAATAATATAGTTGTCATACAACTCATTAATATAATGTGAGCATATTCGGCAAGGAAAAACAAAGCAAAAGACATTGAGGCGTACTCGACGTTATATCCGGACACCAACTCTGACTCTCCCTCTGTCAAATCAAAGGGGGCCCGATTTGTTTCGGCTAATGCGGAGGCAAAAAACATCATAGCAGCGGGGAAAAGAGGGAAAAGAAACCAAACACTACTCCCTTGAGCTAATACTATTTCAGTTATATTTAAGGAGCCCACACACAAAATGACAGTAATGAGAATTAGCCCGATAGAAACTTCATAACTAACCATTTGGGCCGCGGCCCGAATGGCTCCTAAAAAAGCATATTTAGAATTACTAGACCACCCGGACATTAGTATGGCATAAACGCTTATGGAGGAGATAGCTAATGTATACAAGATCCCTATCTTTAAATCACTTATTAAAACCCCCCTTTCATAAGGAATAACCCCCCAAGCGATTAAGGCCAAGGTAAACGATAATATAGGGGCGGCTACGTATATGAAAAGATTCGCGTGGTGGGGGATCACCATCTCTTTAGCGAACAACTTTACACCATCAGCCAAAGGCTGTAATAGTCCATAAACCCCTACTACATTTGGTCCTTTTCTAGCTTGCATATACCCCAAAACTTTCCGTTCAGCTAAAGTTAAATAAGCCACTGCAACAAGTAATGGGACAACTATCACTAATATTTTTACAATTAGGTGGATTATTGTGACGACCATCTAGGGGGCAGCCGGACTTGAACCGGTCTCGCCTCTATTGGGGTCCCTTTGGACCCTACCGTCCGCTCGGACGGTTTACTCGCAAGTGGTTTCCACATAAAGTCTCGGGGGTTCCAACAACGAAGGGGAAAAATCCTAACCTTCGGTTTTTGTTACCGGCTGATCAACCTCTTTCTTTTCGGCCCCCCTAGCCTCGCCCCTCCGGGGCGACGGGTTCAAAGGGAAAGAGAAGGTTTTCCCAGCATACAGTGGATTTATAATCATAACTAATTACTTAGATAAGACGGCCCAACGTTAACCTTCCATAGCATCCGGCAACCAGGTGTGCAACCCCAATTGTGCAGATTTACCAACTGCCCCGATAAACAAAAATAAACATATCAAGGTAATATGGCTTTCAGTCGAAGGGCCTTCAGCCGCAACCGCGGCGGCGTTAAAAACTGAAGAAAAATCTAAAGACCCAAATTCCTCCCAAATAGTAAACATCGCTAAAACTAACCCAATGTCCCCCACTCGATTGACCAACATGGCTTTTATGGCCGCCTTATTGGCCTCAATTCTGGTTAATCAAAAATTTATTAATAAATAAGAGCATAGCCCCACCCCTTCCCAACCAATAAATAATTGTGGGTAATTGTCACTGGTCACTAATAGGATCATAAAAAATGTAAATAGTGACAAATATGACATAAATCGGGGAAGATGGGGGTCGCCATCCATGTATGCGGTAGAAAAAATATGAACTAAAGTGGATATACTTGTAACCACGATCAACATCGTGGCAGTAAGACTATCAAATTGTAAGCCAAAATAGGTGGTCAATAAATCTGAGTCTAGCCACCTCCATAATTTTATGTATGTTGTAGAAGAATTTAAGGTGGTTTCATAAAATATCAAGGCAGACCAGGACAAACTTAAAATTAAACAGGCCGAAGAAAAAATTCCAGCACCTTTTTCTCCTATTTTTCTACCAAAAAACCCTGATGTTAAGGCCCCCAAAAGGGGGGCAAATACAACTAAAAGATACATAGACTTTTGGTCATCCTTGCTGGTAAGGCCAGGAACCCTCGCCCCTCCGGGGCGACGGTTCCTAGCCTTGAGCCACAGGCTGCTCAAGCCTTGGTTATAATTGAAAGAGGGGAACCCTACGGGGGGTCCGTTCCCAGAAGGCAAGAAATCCCCTTTGGGGAACGCTAGGGGGCCTAATCTAGGGATCGATCCCCTACAATGGGCTATTCCCCTAACAAATTAGCTTCCTATGGAACCATAGGCTGATAGCAACGCGGGAACCAATCCACCACGGGAGTGGTGGCAGGGTTTCCCATAATGATTTATCCCAGCCCGAGGGCTGGCCACCATCCCCTCCTTAGGAGGCCGCTATAGCGAGCTCGTGATGGTGAGGTTTAGCCCCCCTATAATGGGCCCAAACATTTCGATATGACTTTCCCACTTTAGAAGCGGTCAGTGATTAGCTGAAAGACCCCTATTGCAACCCTCGCCCCTCGGGGGCGGCGGTGCCTGGAGGTCAATGGGTTGATCGTAACTTATAAAAAATAAGAGGATCACTAATCCTTCGGTCCTTTCGTACTAGAAGATAGTTATATCGATGTTTCTTCAATTTGTAGATAGAAACCAAGCTGTGTTACCACGCTTTTAACTCAAATCATGTACGGCTTTAATGGACGAACAGACCAACCCTTGGGAGCGGCTGCACCCCAGGATGCCGCAATTCAACATCGAGGTCGCAAACATCGTCGTCGATGTGAACTCTCTAACGATATTACGCTGTTATCCCCGTGGTAACTTTTATTCGTTGATCGTTAACTATTCCACTCTAAATTAACGGGTCACTATGGCCCACCCCACCGCCGCCCTTAGGGCAGGCTTGGGGGTGTCTGCTCGGGGTGTCCCCCTCGCAGTCAGGCTTCAGTCATTATTTGCGCACCTTAAGCGCACCTTCGTTACTCTTTAAAAGGCGGTCGCCCCAACCAAACTGTCCTACTTACACTGTCCCCCCCCAAGGGGGGGGGGTTAGCCCCTTTGACATGGGGGAGTGGGGTTTCATCTGCCCCGACGGGGGGCTGCCACATAATCTAAACCACCCATTTAAATTCGGCCGACCTCTAGGCATAGTAAGCCTAGTTTGGAAGGCCGGGGCCGTGTAAGTGCCCCAGTAAAGCTCAACGGGGTCTTTTCGTCTAACAAATTGGACGTAGCATCTTCACTACGAATTCAATTTCACTGGGAATTTCCTTAAGACAGTGGGGCCTTCGTGGCGCCATTCATACTGGCCAACAATTAATTGGCTATTGATTACGCTACATTATCACGGTCAGTGTTACCGCGGCCATTCAATTGTCCTTACGAGGTCGACTTTTATCAACCGCTTTTAGATACAACCATTGGGCAGGCCTCACCCTCTATACATCTATTTTCATATTGGCCGAGGGCTATGTTTTTGGTAAACAGTCGAGGCCCGTGTTCCAATACTGCCCACCCCCCGCCTAAGGCGGGGGTGGGTAGTATGCCCTGGTGGGCCATTGGGATTTTGCCGAGTTCCTTAAGGAAATTTATCCCCTCACTATCCCCCACTTTAGTTAGTTTAGTACAGTGCCCTTTGGCCGGTTCCCCGGCTTGAATAATGCTTGAATAATTCTTTCCTGGCACTTTGTGCGTCTATTACTCAGGGCCCCCATCAACGCAACCTTTGGGGCTGCGATTTTAGGGGCTGTTTAACCCCATAACTAATATGGGAAACCAGGGGGGGAGTGATCCTATGATTTTTTACTCATGTCCACATTATCACTTCTGATGCCGTGCGAGGCTCTCACTGAACAATTAACAGTACGTTCTGCTACCGGGCAAATTAAAACTAATTTGAACTAATTGAAGCCTTATTTAACTCCAATTTAGCTCAATATATTTCGCCCCCAGAGTTTCAGTTCAACTTTAGCCACCATAATTTTAGAGATAAAAGAATTTCTTGAGTGAACTGCTACGTCATCTCTCAAAGGTGGCTGGCTCCAAGCCTACTTCTTCATTGTCTAAACCCAATATCTCTTTTACACTAAATCGGGGGGGGGCCTTTGGCCCCCCCGCCACTTTTATTAATGACTTTAACTTCTGGTTAGGGCTTCTCCCCTTTTGACCGTCGACCTTATCGCCCACAGTCTGTCTGTCCTACTCTGGCTTTTTTTCTTCATAGTTAATCCCCCGGCTTCGGGGGGTCGGGCTTTACCGCATTCCAAGCCATTTTCATCGGATAATCTTAATTATTCCTTGAACTGTGGACGCACTACTTCAATAGTTTTCGCAGAAAACCAGCTATCTCCAAGTTCGATTGGCGTTTCGCCCCTAACCACAGGTCGTCCGAGGTTTTTGCAACAACCACCGGTTCGTTCCTAAAAACTGCCCATGGCTAGATCACTTGGTTTCGGGAAATTTGACTGAGGGGGGCCGCTATAGCGGCACCTTGCTTTCACTACACCTTAGGGGGCCAAGAACAATCCCCCCAGCCATCCCTCGCGGGGCGGCTGCGAGATTGCACTTTAAGTTTGCCAAATTTTATCTCGTGGACCCATTATGCAAAAGGTACGTTGTGTTACAACTGCTTTAAGTGACTCATTTCAAGGTCTTTTCAAGTCTCTTTCAACTTTCCTTTACAGTACTCCTCTCTTTCGGTGTGACACTAATTATTAAGCCTTGGATGTGTGGACACCCATCTTCCCATCATTACTCGCTTACAGGAAAGGGCTCGTCCGCTTTCGCTCGCCGCTACTGGCGGAATCTCGTTTGATTTTTTCTGTGCCCCCCCCTAAACACCCACTATGGGGCGGGGAGGGGGGGGTGGGGGGCCTGGTACTGGGATGTTTCGCTCCCCTGGCCCCCCCGCTGCGTTGCCGCGCGGGACATTAGGGCTTCAAAGTCTCTCCTCCGCCATTTCGGGGGGCTCCGTCCTCTTTAGTGCACCCTAGTTCTCCATTCGTCACTCTTTTTACTCAAACCGACGTTGCATTCCAACGCCCCCCCCCTTGCGGGGGGAATGTTGTAGGGGCAGGAGTTGAACCTGCATATCCGGGTCATGAGCCCGGTGACTTGCCGTTAGTCCACCCTACGGCGGGCACCCGCCCCCCTAGCGTTCCTAAAAGGGAATGCTGCCTTTCAGCCCCTACACTAGCGTAGGGAGGCCAGGAGGGCGCCGGCAGGGGGCCCCACCCCGCCGCCCATTCGGGCGGGGGTAGCGCCCCTTCGGCTCGATAATCTCGATGTATAATCTTGATTATCATGATCCAGGCATTATTATAATACTTGGATCTAGAACAGCCCCACTGTGGCCCAATGGGCCAGTTGTAACAGTAAATTGGGGGAGGCAATTGTAAACCCAATCACATATAAACTAGCACCAATTAGCAAAGCCTTTCTTAAATTTATTCTATTCTCCCCCCTAAGTGTTTTTATGCCAATTAAAAGGGAAGAATCAGCTTGAAAGTAGATAATTTTTACTATTCTAACATAATAAACGCCAGCTATGACCGAGCAGACCACGGCTAAAACCGAGACTAAATAATATTGATTAACCACCCCCGGCAACAACACCAACCATTTACTTAAGAATCCAACTAAGGGGGGGATACCCGCAATCGAAAGGAGAGTTAGGGCCAATGTTATAGCCAAAGTAGGCTCTCTCCTGGAGAGACCACTAAACTCCACTATTAAATTCCTAACCACCCCCAAGGCTAATACTATAGCAAAAATGCTAATAGACATTG